ATCGCCTGAATCTCGAGACGTTCCTCAAACCAATCATATACCTTATCGAGATAGGTAATCCAAAGGAATTCCCCCTCAGAGAACCGTATATGAGAATTTCATCTCGTACGGCTCAAGCGGAAACACACAAATACTGATTTCAACGGATATGTAATAGAAAGTTCAAAACTTCTTAGCCACTTGATTCGATTTGCCCCAAAGATACGAAGTAACAAAAATCCGGAATCTCTTCTTTGTGATGATAATGCCAAAAATATCAAGTTAGCTCATCCGTCTTTCTTTATGTTGATCGTTACAGGCCTCTTGAATCTTCTCTTCCCTATTTATTTTTTTATTTGTTATTTGATTTGTTGTTTTTTGTGCGTAATGCAGATTAACAATAGTTTTGCTATTGATAGGAATTCCCTTGTTGAGACCCTATGAATCAATTGAAACCTCAGATTCATACTAGAACCACGATGATTTAATCAAGCAAAGCCTCAAGCTAAACTCAAAGGTTCTCTGAGTAAGAACCGTTTGATGATCACTTATTCAATGAATGGATGTAATGACTCAACAAAATCTAGAGAAACATTTGTCCTTTGTTCAAACTGAAAGAAGAAAAATCGTTTGATTTAGGAAATACCTATTTGAATTTTTTTTTGAGTCCGGTTGCGAAGTCTGAATAGTAAATAGTAGGTATGAATCATAGTTCAAATATTTCTTTTCTTGATCTATTCTATATATTCCGTGCTCCAGATACTAGAATAAATATCCGACGAGGTAGAATCATCTTGATAGAGATGACAGGCCCATTTTCTGTATTATCAATAGGATCAATTATAACAAGTCACACACTCATATTCCGGAAATACCGAAACAAATAAATCTCACGGTCGAACTACCAGAATGGTCTAGAAATCCGAGTCTTTCTTAAGTAAAGTAATTTTTTTGATTGAAAAACTAGGACTTTCTAGTTCTTATGAACCTAACTCATTGAAATTCCATCCAGTAAAACGGAAGAATTATAAATTTCCAAAATAATAGATAGGAATATCGCAAATAGAGCCATTGCGACCCCCATAAGTGGTGTAGTCCCCCAGCCCGGTGCTACTTTACCATATTCCGAATTCAATGGTTTCAATAAATTCCCTACAGTAGTTCGTCTTGGCCCAGATCTAGAAGTACCCTCAACGGTTTGTGTAGCCATAAAATACTATTCATTGGTTGAGATCTGTTGACTTTGTATACCATTCCGTTGTAGTTGTAAATAAACGATCTTATCGTAGATCCATTGTGATCTTGAAATTATCTAAAAATGGAAACAGCAACCCTAGTCGCCATCTCCATATCTGGTTTACTTGTAAGCTTTACTGGGTACGCCTTATATACCGCTTTTGGGCAACCCTCTCAACAACTAAGAGATCCATTCGAAGAACACGGGGACTAGTTGAAGTAATGAGTCTCCCATATTGGGAGGCTCATTACTTCAACTGAGATAATGAAAAATTATTTCATTTTTTTAGTTTTAGTCGGAACCTTAGGCGGTTCTCGAAAAAAGATAGCGAAAAAAATTATCCCTAAAGTCGAGACTAAAAGGAATGTATAAACCAATGCTTCCATAGATTCGATCGTGGTTTACAATTATAGCTTCCACACCTATTCATTTGGGATCATTTACCATATAAAGAAAAGTAAAGAGTCAAAGAATAAATGGTGATTCAAATCAAGATTTCTCCGGTACCTTATGTCAAATCAAAAAAAAAATAGAGGCGAAAGATACCAGAGCAATGTTGTATCAGACTACTTGTCTCCTTGTAGTTGGATCCCCAATTTTTTGAAATGCTCCAAATTCCACTTGAACATCCAAATCTGGATCAATACCAGCAAAAACATCTCTGAACAAGGTTCTAGCACCATGCCAAATGTGTCCAAAAAAGAAGAGCAAAGCAAACGTAGCATGCCCAAAAGTGAACCAACCCCTTGGACTGCTACGAAAAACACCATCGGATTTCAAGGTAGCCCGATCTAATTCAAAAATTTCACCTAATTGGGCACGTCTAGCGTATTTTTTTACAGTAGCAGGATCACCATAACTAACTCCATTGAGTTCGCCACCATAGAACTCGACAGTTACACCTACTTGTTCAACACTATACTTTGATTCTGCCCTTCTAAAAGGAACATCGGCTCTCACAATTCCGTCTCCATCTACTAAAACTACCGGAAATGTTTCAAAAAAAGTAGGCATACGACGTACAAAAAGCTCGCGCCCTTCTTTATCTCTAAAGACGGGGTGTCCTAACCATCCAACAGCTATTCCATCCCCGTTGTCCATTGAGCCTGCTCTGAATAATCCCCCTTTTGCCGGATTATTACCAATGTAATCATAAAAAGCTAATTTTTCGGGAATTTTAGACCAAGCTTCCGATAAACTCAGATTTTCGGCTAGTCCGGCGCTAACTCTTCGATATATTTCTTGCTGAAAGTATCCCTGATCCCACTGATAACGAGTGGGACCAAATAATTCGATTGGGGTAGTTGCTGAACCATACCACATAGTTCCAGCAACAACGAAAGCTGCAAAAAAAACAGCAGCGATACTACTAGAAAGTACAGTTTCAATATTTCCCATACGTAATCCTTTGTATAGACGTTGAGGCGGACGGACACTAAGATGGAATAGACCTGCTAATATGCCCAATGTACCCGCTGCAATATGATGAGAGGCTATTCCTCCCGGAACAAAAGGATCAAAACCTTCCGCGCCCCACGCTGGATTTACAGATTGTACTTTTCCAGTTAGTCCATAAGGATCGGACACCCATATTCCAGGACCATACAAACCTGTTACATGAAATGCGCCAAAGCCAAAGCAAGCCACCCCTGAGAGAAATAAATGAATTCCAAAGATCTTGGGCAAATCCAAAGAAGGTTTTCCTGTACGCTCATCACAGAATATTTCTAGATCCCAATACACCCAATGCCAGATAGCTGCCAAGAAGCACAAGCCAGAAAACACAATATGTGCCCCTGCGACACCTTCATAACTCCAAATACCCGGATTCGTTATAGTTCCTCCTGAAATACTCCAACCACCCCACGAATTGGTTATTCCTAAACGAGTCATGAAGGGTATAACGAACATACCTTGTCTCCACATTGGATCAAGAACAGGGTCAGAGGGATCAAAAACCGCTAATTCGTATAGAGCCATCGAACCGGCCCAACCAGAAACTAGAGCTGTATGCATTATATGGACAGAAAGCAATCGACCGGGATCATTCAATACGACAGTATGAACACGATACCAAGGCAAACCCATGGAAATACCCCTTTATCAAAGATAAATAGACACTATGTCACCTTATTTTATCGCATTGGAAAGGACTATACTATGTACCTAAGTACCTAACCTTTTCAGTGGATTCTGTATGAGAAAGAGTTAATATTTATTCCGTTCCATTGAAAATAACGGAACAATTCTGTTCATAAGAACAAAGAGAAGCAGATCTATTCTATACCCGATAAGTACCAATACGCAATGGGAGAATTGGTACCATTTTGTGGGAACGAATGCATAGATACTTGTTTATCATTCGAACGATCGATTGCTCCGTTCGTTAAAAATTTTCTTTATTCATTCTATCTTACTCTATATACCTTCCAATCAATCTATCTAAAAAATAGAATAAACAGAAAAAAGGATGAAGACAATAAACCCATTGTTACGTTTCCATATTAAAGTGAAGTATAGTACTTAATTTTTTTTCTTTAATTTAATGCCCATTGGTGTTCCAAAAGTACCTTTTCGGAGTCCTGGAGAGGAAGATGCAGTTTGGGTTGACGTATAGTGCGACTTGTCAGACATATTGGGTCATATGGGATTTACCCGTTCTCTCCCCCGATCGAGATATCCTCTGTTTCGCCCAAGAAATATTGTATTGAGATTGAGTGAACCATCAATCATTTGGAGCGTGAAGCACAATTAGATCAATTTATATTGGGGATCAATATTATCAATTAGAAGAATTTATGGTTGACTTGGACTGATAAAATAAAGTCTCCAGGCTCCGTTCAGAAAATACCAAATTGGTAACAAATTGATAATATATGTACGATTACCACTTGTATCATAAACGATTCTTATACTTACTATAGGAGCGATCTCAAACTGCCAACCAATGGAGTAGTATGATGAATACATCGAATAGTTTGGAGAAGACATGAAACAAATTGAAAAAGAAGTCGTAACAAAAAAAGTGGTACTGAGATCATTTGACCTATATGTACAAATAGAATTCGGGCAGATCTTTTCCCGGAGTAGAAGAAACATGAACCTAAAAAAATGGAAAGGGCCCATTCAGGAACAATAAAATGACATCGTGATTTGAATCGCGATGAAACAATACATCAATGAGAGGTTAGTTCAATAAGTTCAGTAAATTCTTTTTTTTATAGGTAAGGGAACAAAAACTCATCTTATGTTTTTTGAAAAATAGAAGAAGAAAACCCCAAAAACAAAAACCTGTTACAGAAAAAAAAAAAAAAAGAAATAGAACTGGAATCGACACATTGATTCTTTTTTTCGCAATTTTTTTTTGAACCGTATGCATCCAAAGGTGCACGTACGGTTCCTAAGGGAACCAATTTTGTCCTAATCAACCGACTTCATCGAGAAAGATTACTTTTTTTAGGCCAAGAAGTTGATAGCGAGATCTCGAATCAACTTGTTGGTCTCATGGTATATCTCAGTATAGAAGATGATACTAGGGATCTTTATTTATTTATAAACTCTCCCGGCGGATGGGTAATACCAGGAATAGCCATTTATGATACTATGCAATTTGTGCCACCCGATGTGCATACAATATGCATGGGATTAGCCGCTTCAATGGGATCTTTCATTCTGGTCGGAGGAGAAATTACCAAACGTCTAGCATTCCCTCACGCTTGGCGCCAATGAGTTTTTTTATTTGAAAAAAAAAAAAAGGAAGACTATGCCTTCGCCATATTGAATATGAATAATAAGTAATAATAGCATGGCACTTCGAGTTCGATATGAGCAAACCATTATTGTTTTTTTCATAACATGAGATTTTATGTCGAGATAGTAGTATGAAATAGAGGTCATTTCGGATTTGATCTTATGTGTCGGGGGTACATTTCAGCGTCACAAACCATTCTTTTTCACACCAGAATTCTCTTTCTGGTATTTATGTTATGAAAGAAAAAGTACAAAAATGAAAAAAAAAAAAGATCATTTTTTTCCTTATTTGATCGTATCAGAAAGGAACTTTGGGATTGCTAAATCACAGACAAAATAAATATATAAAGCAACAGAACCATCATAGTATTTTTTTTTACTCCTACGAAAGGAAGGGTGGTAAATGGATCATTCAACGATCCGGATCGGATGGATTCTATTTCTTTCTTCAATAGAATAGAAGAGAAGAAAAAGTAAATTCCATTGTAGAGCCGTATGCACAAAAGATGCCTGTACGGTTGTACAATTCTATTTTTTTTTCTTATATTTTTTTTATCCCTTACTTTAGCCCAATCATGCAAGATAGAAGAACCCTTCATGATGTTATATCAATATCATCAGGGTTATGATTCACCAACCTGCTAGTTCTTTTTATGAGGCACAAGCAGGCGAATTTATCCTGGAAGCGGAAGAACTACTGAAACTTCGCGAAACCCTCACAAAGGTTTATGTACAAAGAACGGGTAATCCTTTATGGGTTGTATCCGAAGACATGGAAAGAGATGTTTTTATGTCAGCAACAGAAGCCCAAGTTCATGGCATTGTTGATCTTGTAGCGGTCGAAAATGAAAATACTAGGGATTTCATGTAAATCCATTTCAAACCATAATTCGAATTTTCTGCGATTTGATATTGAATAGAAAAAAAATTCATGATCATCAATCATCAGGTTAAGATCGATTTAAACCAACCCATTCCATTCTAGAATTCTATATATACATACGACATGCCAACTATTAAACAACTTATTAGAAACACAAGACAGCCAATAAGAAATGTCACGAAATCTCCCGCTCTTAGAGGATGTCCTCAGCGTCGAGGAACATGCACTAGGGTGTATGTGCGACTCGTTCAGATCATGAATTCGAACAAATGAGACAATTTTCCAGTATCAATGACCAGTACCAATGAATAGGATAGATAGAGAAGAACTATCATATACCTATATTGTGTTTGGAATTTATGGTTTACATTGGTGCAAATCCAATCAGCTAGATTTGAGATGAAAAGCAATTCCCCATTGGGGGCAAATAGTTATCCATTAAGCGGAGGAAATGGTATTATAAGAAGCAAAAAGGTTATACTCCTATTCTTGAAAGAACGGACTAACAGGGTCAGCTACCTAGCCAACTTTCATAATTAAATGCCGTCACTGTATAGATAACTCTTATTGTGAAAAGAGCTATTACTGTATAATTGATGGGTAGAGCCAAAGAGTGTGAACTATACAAGTTAACAATAACATTTGATAAAATGAAAGAAGAGGCTCCGGTGTATAGAGAGGACCTCACCGTTTAAAAAAAAAAAGTAACCATAGAAACGATGGAACCCACTATTTTTTTTTTTTATTTGGTATCGTTAGAATTTCTTATTTCCAGGTGAAATGCCTGGAAGGAATAAAAAATCGTGGTTGGGGAAAGTCATAGTAGCAAAAGCCATTGGAATTTATATTTTATATATCGGAATAATCCGTTTTGTTATTAATTGACGGGGGGTAAGTAAAGGATGACTGAAAGAAGAGAAATCAATTAGTTATTCATTAAGGTTTAATTTGATTCAATGACCAGAGTTAGACGAGGATATACAGCTCGGAAACGTCGAACAAAAATTCGTTTATTTGCATCAACCTTTATTGGGGCTCATTCAAGACTTACTCGAACGACTACTCAACAGAAAATGAGAGCTTTGGTTTCCTCTCATCGAGATAGAGGCAGGCAAAAGAGGGATTTTCGTAGTTTGTGGATCACTCGAATAAATGCAGTAATTCGTGAGAATAAGGTATTCTATAATTATAGTAGATTAATACCAAATCTGTACAAGAAGCAATTGCTTCTTAATCGTAAAATACTTGCGCAAATATCTATATCAAATAAGAATTGTCTTTACATGATTTCCAATAAGATTATCAAATAAAGGATATGATATTATAAAATATCATACAGAAATTATTGAAATTGAAACAGAATTCCCCGGAGAATGAACTCCGGGAAGATAGAATAAAAAAAATTAAGTAAGATAAGTAGTAGGAATGAACGAACATGTTTCAATAAAAAAAAAAAGATTTCTTCTTCCCCAATTTTTTATTTCTTATAACACAAGAAATAAATCGGGATTCTAGGCCTTTTGAACAAAACATCAATCTGAGCTTGAGTTCCAATTGGAGTTTTGAGTCAATTGAGGAGTATGTTTATTTATTTCTGGTTCTAGGACCAGTACTTTTGGGGATCGACTCAGCTCTCTCAAATTGTTTCTCATTATTAAGAAAAGGTAACAAAGATAAAATACGAGCTTGTTTTATAGCAATAGTAATTAATCGTTGTTGTTTCAAGGTCAATTTATTCACCCGTCTAGATAATATTTTTCCTTGTTCACTAATAAATCGACTAATTAAACTCATGTTTCTATAATCGATTCGATCCCCCGATCCAATTGGGGACAAACGCCTACGAAAGGATCGCTTATATTTACGAAAAGGTTGCTTGGATTTATCCATGGTTTATTCCTTATCTCTAAAATTCTATTTCTTTATTCATTTCAGATCTGACCGAAATAGGCTTTGATTCGCATCGTTTATATTATACATATAATATATAATAAATATCATATGTATGTATATATATATATGAAAATGAAATCGGGTTTGATTTGTATTGTATATATTATGTATATTATATATGTTATATTATATATGTTAAGTTAAATATGTTAACTTAAATATGTTAAGTTCTTCCTCTTCCTGTTCCTTGGAAAGATCGCGCACACGTTCCGTTCCATCTATTTCTTTATTTCCCCATGAATCGTATGCTTGTGACAATAGCGACAAAATTTTCTCAATTCTAATCGACTGGATGTATTGTGTCGATTCTTTTGAGTAATATATCTAGAAATACCCGGCGATTCCTTATTGACACCATTTCGGACACAACTGGTACATTCCAAAATAACTCTGACTCTGACATCTTTACCCTTGGCCATGAACCCCCTTTTGATTTTGGATCGACTTAACTTCTTCTATTTTCGACCCGAACTGAAGAAGAATAAAAGAACAAAAAAATAAATAAGAAAATCAATAGAAGTTACTAACTTGAAATTCAATTTTCATTTCTAAAGATTTCGTTGTGTTGTATGTGTTGTAATTATATAATTACAATTAATATTAATAGAGTAATAGTAATTATTAATAATAATAAAGTAATAATTAAGTAATACAATTTCTTTCTAACTATCAATTATTCCTATCTTAAATCCCAATATTTCATTTAAGTATCTTCTTTCTATGCTATGATTTCGTGGATTCTTCCCTAGATCTGGATACACATTTCCATTTCTGTTCCCCAAAATTCGATTTTAGATTCAACAGATTTTTGTCGAGGTTCGATACACTTTTTCTTTTTCTTTCCTTCCTATCCTCCTCCTATCCTAAAGAACTGAAAAAAAAAAAAGGAAGGGGCGAAATTTTAGTCACGTCACGTAGAATTGTATCCCTAATTTTCTTCATTTCTTCGCATATTAATAACTAGAATGAAAAAAAGGGGAATGACAAGGCATCTGGGAATAAACGATTAATTTCTATCAATAGACCTGCTAAAGACCCAAACCATAGAGTAGTTAGCACAGGTGCCACGGAGAGATATGTTTTTATATCTCGCATTGAAAATCCTCCTTCTTTATTGTAATACATATATGTATGGTCAGATGTTGTAGTTCAAGATCATTTGTATTTTTTTTTACTTTACGCGGAATTCCTAACTAAAATAGATATGTACAATGAACCGATAGATGAGATTTTCCTGTCCCTAAAAAAGAAAAAGATGACCTGAGCATTTCCGATAAATTTTTATTCTTTTTTTTATATGATACGTCGATAAGATAAATTTTCATTTTTTTTTATACATTAGGTTTCAGATGTATAAAATTTTTTTATTATATGAAACCAAAAAGAAGAAATGACAAGAAAATTGTATATAGATAGAGGGGAAAATAACAATGTGGAAAACAAGACAGGTATTTTGTACAATGACACTGTACAAAAACTTTAAAAAGGGATGTAGCGCAGCTTGGTAGCGCGTTTGTTTTGGGTACAAAATGTCACGGGTTCAAATCCTGTCATCCCTACCTATTACTTCTCTTATGGGCAGTAACGAGGGATTAATTAAGATCGATTGAAATTGGACATAATCTTTCATTTTTGCATGCTATACGTATGCAAGATATGTTTGGGGGTAAAAAAACCTTTTCTTTACACTACAGTCGTATCTCCTATAATAAGAAAGCGCTCTTAGTTCAGTTCGGTAGAACGCGGGTCTCCAAAACCCGATGTCGTAGGTTCAAATCCTGCAGAGCGTGATTCCGTTTATGTTATGTCAAATCACAATAAAAAAACTTAACAAAAAAAAGTTTAATTGAAACTTGAATTTGACCTCCCGCAGGGAGGAGGTCAATCAAAAAAAAGAAATGTTACTCAATCAAAGGTCCAACTGATCACCACGTCTGTATTGTAAATATGCAGTTACGAATAATCCTGCCAAAGTAATAGGAATTAGACCTAAGACGATTCCAAATAGAAAAACTTCAATCATTTCGGTTTTTTGAGGGGATAAAAAGATGAGTAAGATCTATCCCTAAATATTAATCTGAATTATCCGTGAATCTCAATAACCAAGAATTGGCAATTGATGTGGAAAGGAACCTGGAACACCTGGAATCTCAGAGAAATATTCATTTTTATGAATTGTTCATTCAATTCATTTCAAA